ATAATGATGATCCTATGTTCGTTTTCGCCCTGCCCCGATGATGCGCTCCTAGCTCGCAGAGCATAAGTCAGCGCAAAGGAGAGATACATCCTTTAAGACTGTGAAGAGAATCCTTGGTTTGACCTACGGACTACGTGGGAAATACGAGATCTAGGCAAGCCGCTACATGTTCTCCCCTTGCCCTTGAACGATAGAAGAACTACTTATCTTCTCTTAGATAGCAGTCGATCGGTTCGCATCTATGGTCAATCAATAGGCCCACGGATCTATTCTTCTATACGATAAATTGCCATCTCGTAGCACCACAGCCTGGGGGTAAGACTAGAAGAGGAGATTTGCTTGGTCTTCTGTGCGGAATCTGCTTCCTAATCAGTGTAGCTCTTGGGTCAGCTCACAGCTAGGACGTCATCAGTTCTAAAGGATTCCACCACTAGGGAGACTCTCTCCTTATGGGCAAGGGAGGCATGACGGAGAGAAGGATTCGGAATATAGTTACATAAGTCCCCTTCCCTCTCCTCAATATAGTTTCACTCGAGTCACGTCAGTACCTCTCCTTTTAGTCGCTCGTCGAGACCTCATCAACTAGTTAATACCTCCGGACCTCTCCTTTATCAGTCGAGTTTGTGTTCACAACCTCTCGAGAAACAAGTTCGAGAGTTACGTCAGTACTTTCAATGCTCTCTCTATTCCTTGCTAATCAAGGCCTGCAAGGGAACTGGCTACGACTATAGGCGGGACGACATGCTTTTAGCTTCCCTGAAATAGGCGACTTGCTCGCTTTGGCAGGAAGTATTTTATTTGAAGAATTGAACAAAAAAAACTGAAATTTCTGTAAATCATTAAAACGGGACTTTCTTTAAAAAAAAATGGTCTCTCAGGCTGGTTCAAAGCCCTATTTTAGATAATAGGAAAAATCCCATTTCATTCGGGTTTTGTCAAAAAGTTGACACTGTTTAGACATCTAACAGCCAGAAAGATAAAGCAGCTTTGATAACTAAGAAAGCAGTCTATGGGATCCTTTTTAGCAAGAATAGCAATTGGATTAGTATGGATGGCATGTCTCATTAGCCGGCACTGGCTTTCGATTCGGGGAAAAACTAGACTAATCCGTGTAGGAAAAGTTTAAGTGGAAGCAGTGGAGGCAGAAGGGCGAAAATCCCCACCACTCTCCCTGAAAGTAGCTAATTCAAAGCAGAACGAGAACAGATGGCTTGCACGCTCTACCTTTTCCATCTCTTGCAACATCTCATCTGCAACTATCACTTATCGATTTCTTACACCTCTATCTTATGTTGGGTACAGAAAGGGATCAAGAATAGGGTGGATTCACCAAAGGGTATTGACACCCCAGGGCAAATCACACCTCGACCTGCCTTGGGCAAAAAAGTCTCCGTGCGGATCACCTAGGGGCAACTCGTACCGGCTTCTAACAAGTCGAAGAAGCACTCTTTCCTTCAGTCAACCCATCTCCTTCGGTTTAGTGGAAAGAAAACTCTCCTAGCTGAGTTGATGTACCGATATGAAATCTCCTGCCCCTTCAACCTAAGGAGTCCGGCAGTACCCGTCTCATCAAAAGCCAGCAGTACCTCTTTCATCAAAACAAAGGCCCTCAGAATAAGCGAAGTAAACCGTGAGTTAAGCGTCCCTCGCGTTTACCGTGAGAAGAGTTTCACGCGGCGGCTAAACGCACCTATTTTTGGCAGCCTATTCGTAGACAAAGAAAGCCGATTCGCTAATCCTTATTCCTTTACTTTGAATCAAGGTCTTACCCGAGGAAGAGGGAAGCAAGCAAAGCTTGCCCCGGATCGTAGGGGAAAGAGTGTTGTAACCGAAGTAGACTACCGAACGGGTGTGGGGGAGAATATCGTCAAAGATTGAGCTAATCCGAATCCCTCTCACAACAAGTGCTCTCCGTTGGACCTCTCGCAACAAGTGCTCGAGTATGTAAACAACCTCTCCTTTCAGTCGAGTAACGTCAGTCCCTTGGAAAGAGTCCGCTTTCATGGCGAGCCAAGCCAAGTAGCCACACCAGCATCAACAGGTGCATTTTGAACAATAGCCGCATTCCCTGCTACTTAGTACCCTTCTTTCACTTACAGCTATTATAACAAGCACGTACACACAAGCAAGCTTGAATCCTGTTATCTTCACTGAGAATGCCGTTACTTATAGCCTTTTAACGGCAGCTACGCATTGGTCGATACTCAGGATTTCGTTTAGCTAAGTGGCCTGTAGACTAGAATAGTCAACCTCACCCTAATTTCACATCTGCTTGAACTTAAGTAGACCCGATCTACTTAAAAAAAACACACTTCTCGAGCTGGATTAGAAGATTAGTATATGAATGACCCGGTTACTTTCTTTCCAAAGCCCCACATGAGCAAGTCAAGCTACTCACTAAGACTGCCCAAGCTACTCATGCCCAGCAGCTAACTTCGAGACAACTAAGGGCAAACTTCGAGCTATAACTAATGGATTAGCATTAATAGTCAGTTCCCAGGGGGGATTTCTTTCCTATGCTTGCTGGCTAAACAGAGTTGCCTTCCACACGTGCACTGAAACCAGAGTCTGCTACTCGCCTTAGGCAAAACCCGGAGTCTCTTGCCTCATTCTCCTATCGGCCTGAACGGTGGCATAAAAGCCTTGGAACGGCTGCCGCGCCTGATTCGACTGATCAGCTATAAGGCTTGTGATGGCTTGCAAGCAAGTAGTAGTAGCTTGAAGTAGCTTCAAGTAGGGCTGTTACAACAGTAGCTGATAGTGACATTAGTTTGAATAAGGCTGGCTCCGCTGAATCTCTAGTCTAGTCATCTGTATCTTCCGAGGGTTAGGATCAAGGGCTGCCTTTAACCGTAACAACAAGCCAATATCTAGCCAGAAAGCCAACTACTCTAGTTCCATCTCCCAGGCAACCAGTACAGTACCATTCTCCCCGTCCGTACGTCTTTCTTTCCCCCTTCCGCATAGAACCCTTTCTTCACTCACAACAACCGCCAGTAGGTTATAGCCCAGGCAGCTTCCTTGCTTGCCCCTTATCATAATTATTGAGGAAAGAAAGGGTCGTGAATGGTGAGGTCGCATATGTATCAAAAGTAAAATACCTAGCAACTAGCAAGAGCACTGAATTAGTTTAGTTGGGCGTGGGTGTGGGCAGGGGTGTCAATCTACAGAAATGAAAAAAAGAGATCTAGGCGTATATTCTATTAGTTATTCCATGGCAGGTTTTTGTTGCTAAAAGGGCAGCTTTCTCAAGTGATTCATGGGATACAAGTAGTCTTCTTTGAAATGAAAGCCCTTGATCATGATTGGAGTCCCGATATCGAGTGGTTCCCTATTTCTGTGTTGAAGTAAAGAGGTCCTTCTTTCTGGAGATAGGATTGCGTTTCTGATCACCTATAATGTTGATTCTTTCAGCCGGGTCTCCGCCTCACAGAGCATCATAGTTAGCACGATAGCCCCAAACATAGTAGCCACGGTAGCTTTGGTTATTACAGGAGAACGTGCCCATTCATGCAGAGGATCTACCGGGATTTTATACTGGATTTTTCTTTTAGGGTTAGTGCAAGGTTGGCTTGTGCGAAGTCGACAGGGGTGGTTGAGAAACACGTTTTATTGGGATGGGGCAGCAGGCAATGGATACCGTTCCCCCACCAGAGCCTGCAGTTGGTAGGCCAAATCCCTCTGTCCAAGTGATTGAGTTGAAGCTTTTCAGAGAAAGGGTCATTTCTGAGTGAATCAAGAGAAGATGCTCTAAATGACCAGAATTAGGCGCCCTATCGCTACTTTGTTATCTAAGGTCCCACATCGATCACAAGGTTTTTTTTCAACGTCTTTGATTATTTACTTTCACTTGCACTACTATGCTATGCTACCGCGGGGAAGTTCTAAATGGCGAAAGAGAATCCTTTCAGTCCAGGCACTCAGTGCAGTCCAGACGCTCAGGAGAAGACGGAGGTTAGGAATGCTGATTGGAACCAATACGATTGCCCAGAGGAGCTTTATAGATATCCAGAGTCCCGCACAAGGAGCAGTTGAGACAGATGCGGAAGAAGGTGCGGCCGAGACGGTTGATAGAGATGATCCGGCAGGCGGAGAGTTTGATTGCGACAGTCCAGCCTTTCATACGAGAAATGGCGGTGACCGTTTGCCCTAAACAAATATCTCAAGATGTAACACATATGCCTTCTCGTAGAGCACTCCCAGAAGCTACCCTGAAGCCTGATCGTGCTTGGAAAAGGCATTTCATTGACCGAACCCGACCCATCCCACCGAGAGTGCGAACTGCTCTTTATTCGCTTTATAGCTGGGCTTTGCATAGGAACCTCTGATTGAGCCCGCGGAGTCGCCTTACTGCTTGAGTGAGTAAGCCATTCAAGATTGTTGAGCTTGGCTCACTTCAGCTTCAGAGCTCTGGCTATTGCTTGCTTAGAGGAGGAAGCAGGCGTGTGGTGCTTCCCGCAATGAAGTGTCTTCCCTTAGATTCCTCTTTATACTCAAGAAGATTAGAAAAACACTCTGTGGAACTGCAAGTGGCGTATTGGAGACTGCACAGCAAGTGGCGTAGTGGAGTGAGCGAGCATCTTATTTGCCCGGATGGAATAGAGGTTTATCCTATTCTCTGTAAACAGAAAAGGAAGTTGTGCCCAATGACTGGAATAAACTAGTACCATAGATTATTAGCTATGGACTACTCCTTAAGCTAGAGGAGACTTGTTTGTCTGGGAAAAATTGTCATTCTAGACCCGATTGGAAAGATTGAATTGAAAGCAAGAACATAGACCTGACGAGAAAGACCCACATTTTGAATATTAACTTATGATAATCAAAGGGAGTCGTGGTTACGGGTAAGGTTAGGAAGGGCGGGAAGGACTTCCTTACTAGAAGAGGATGGTAAGCCATATGTGAAGCTGAGGCAAAGACATTTTCTCTTGAAGATTTAGCGGAAATCAAAGTCTAAAGTGCCTTACTGTGCGAAAACGCATATTTGACTCTCTGGCCAA